GCCCTATCCATTTATTAACCCGACTGAACTTTATCCTGTTCTATTCCAATACCTCGAACACCCATCCGGTAAGAATAAAATAGTATTCGAAGTCTCCATCAATACGACATGCTGTTGTTTCCATTCATTCCCTTTCAGGATCAGTCGTGGTCTTGCAAACTTTACCGACGGTATGGACGAATCCCTTGCTTCATCAAAATGTGTAAAAAATCTTAGCCGCACTTAAAAGCCGAGTACTCTACCGTTGAGTTAGCAACCCAAAGAGAAAACAATCTATCAAAATAGGATACGATATATGAGTGGATAATAAAAAAGGAGCATAGATACAATCTGAATAAAAATAAATTCAACAAAGAGAGATAGTAAAATGTAAAATTTGATTTTTCTTTTATCGGCGAACGCTCTCTTATCTACCTTTTCAATCAAGCAAAAGAAGCTCTCGTATTACTCATGTGTCGAAAAACCCCCCATTTGAATGAAACAAAGTAAAAAACAAACTCATATGACGGAAATAAATATTTACTTATCACAATGAATTATATTTGTTCGATACACTGTTGTCAATAGAAAAGAATAAGGTGGGGGTTCAAAAGAATTCAATTGAATTTCACCCCTTATCTTATATCTTAGTTAAATTGTTAAATTGTAAAAAACTAGAAAAGTTGTGTTGGGTCGATAAAGTCCATATCTAATTCTATTCTATATGCATAGAAAATGTAGAAATAAGGGAATAAAAAAGAGAAAAATGGAAAAAGCGTGGATTTCATGAATACATAATATATTCATAAAGTAGAACAAGCAAACTCGGTCTCCTATTTACTAGTAGTATTCCCATCCAATGGATGGGAATGTCCCAATTTTAAAAGAGTAAGGAAAGGTTAGCAAAAGTTATAAATATATACAAGCCACTACCACCCTTTATACTTAATACTTTATACTTAATTACCTCTCGTTTGATTAGGTCGAAGCTGCGTAAAAACCCCTACCCTTTTAAATTTTAAAATAAAATGAAAATAAATATCCTGAACCGTTCCCGTGGGTTGAGCTCCCCTTTCAAGGAAATATAGAATAACAGGAATGTTTCAATAAGTTTGATTCTTTATCGGATCATAAAAACCCACTTTCTGCAGGTCTTTGCCTTCTCTTCGGGAGCGAACACCAATTGCAACGATTCGATAGACGGCTCATTGAGATAGGTGTAAATGAAGAATACCCCCCCTAGAAACGTATATATAGGAAGTTTTCTCTTCGTACGGCTCGCGAACAAAGAATTTTATTCGAGGTTTTTTCTATGTCTCTCTATAGAATTAGACTATAGAAAGTATACAATCCTAATAAATAAACAAATAAATAAACAAAGAGTCCATAACATCATTAAATCAATTAGACTAGGATTGAAGTCTTTTTCTTCTTCATTCCTGAAAATGAAAAAGAAACCAGCAGTAACCAGTCGTACTCATAACTCAAGTTAGATAACTCTCAAATAGCCCTAAAGGAAAATGATTAGACAATTTCTTTTATTGAGTGGTCTTTCCACCCTTTTTATTTTTGTTTTTTGTCTCGAATCAAATTGATTTTGATTCGTAAGTCTGACCCAGTTATTAGTTATTGAGACAATTCAAATCAAAGGGCGTTTCCTTGTTCTGGGATCCTTTCTCTCTTTGTTTTAAACCATTGGGTTTAGACATTATTTCGGTGCTTTTTAATCCTTTCAAAAATGGTAGTAACATACCCCCCTTTTTTTTTGATAGAAGGAAATCAAAAAATCCTACGGCCAATTCATTATACACCTTTGATCAAAAAGGTTTAATTCATTCTAACAAATATTACTTTTGAATTGGAAATTGGCTCGACAGGGATCCCGTCAATTTATATATATTTACAATTTACGAAGTTATTCCAATTTCTTGATTTGTATTAACCCTAGATTCTTGTTCCGAGAAATAAATTAAGACTTTCTACTCGAGTTCCATCATGGACTATTTACTATCCCAACAGATGTCGAGACAGGAGCACCTCGGTTTCTATAGAAATAGAAGATGGTGGATAGAAGAAGAAATCCACAGCGGATCGTGTCCTTCAAGTCGCATGTCGCTTTCTACCACATCGTTTCAAACGAAGTTTTACCATAACATTCTTCTAATTTGGAACCAGTATCGAATTGATTAGGGAATCATGAAGAGTCCTTGGTTCAATTAATGCATAGACATCGAATTTTTATCCCTTGTTCTTCTAGAATTTATACCTTTTGTTTTTCTACCATATCGATATTCTATCTTCTATGATATAGATATATAGCTTTCTTCTATATATCGATATATAGCTTTCTTCTATATATCGATATATAGCTTTCTTTTCTGAAGAATTCTCTATCTTAAAGTCTAAAAGATTCCATTTAACTTCTAAGAAATGATTTCAAATATCCAGAATTTTTTTATTTAATGAATAAAAATACTTTTCATTTCATTTTTATATGAAATTTTTTTTAACTTATCCTTTTGGTCTGATTTGAAAAAAAAATACATTGATTAGGTCTTTGATATCGAATTCCGTATATACCCTTTATTTGTATAATTAGTATATTAGTATTAATTAGTATTAGATTAGTATTAGTTAAATTAGTTCAATTTTTTTTTTGTTAATGAGATTCGAGCAGACGAAGGTAGTTTAATACCTTCGTTTAATGATTAACTCCTACCTGTTCCTCCGGAATACTTGGACAGAAACCAAAAGGTCGATTCATATGGTCTGGCTAGGGATAAAGTCAAATGAGTCCCGATTAAGTTGCTCCTATTTTTGGTAGGCTAAAAAAGCCTAAACCATAAAAGTCAAAAAAAAGTCAAATACCCCGTCTGCGGGATAAAAAAAATAGAGAGGAACTCCAACACTTCAAATAGTAATAAAGGATATGCTCTGGGACGGAAGGATTCGAACCTCCGAATAGCGGGACCAAAACCCGTTGCCTTACCACTTGGCCACGCCCCATTTAGATTTCTATTCAACACGAATAATTAATAATATTAATATTTATTTTATGTCAACTCCAGGATAAATAGCTATAGAGTAGATTAAGATTTTAATACATGTAAATATAGAATGTAACTTAATTTATTGATCATTAGATAGAATTCAATTAAGATATTGTATGAAAAGTATGATTTCTTCGATTCTCTTTTGAGAATTGAAGGACTTTTGATTGGGCGGATTCAAAAGAAAAGAGGGACTCTTTGTCTCCTTTCATTTTACCTTTTCCCTATATTTATATTCTATAAATAACTCAATCAAAATGGAATTATCTCACAGAACAAAACGTCTGCTATGCTTAATATTTGTAGTTTGGTAGGGATCTGTCATTATGCCTTTTTTTCATATTCAAGTAACTTTTTCTTCGGAAAATTGCCCGAAGCCTATGCCTTTTTGAATCCAATCGTAGATGTTATGCCCGTCATACCTGTGCTATTTTTTCTCTTAGCTTTTGTTTGGCAAGCTGCTGTAAGTTTTCGATAAGATATTTAATTTGAAAATCACCTATAAAATTACTGCTTTACTTTAGTTGATAAAAAATTATAACAATTGATAGGATCATATATGTTTTAGAGTACGAACCCCTCAATTCAACTTGTTGGTTAGTCGGAATAAACCCGACCCCCGGTTTATTTTTTCATTTTTGAACCCTTTTCGAGTAAAAGCCCCGTATTATTCTTATTTATTATTCTTTTTCTATTAATTAGGTAATTAATTGGGATCCCCGCGAATTTCGGATATAAAAAAGATTTTTATTTTGGTTAATGGAAAACTCTTATTCAAAATGAATTTATGAAAATCTTTTTCTATTTAGAATTTTGTTATTGGTATTCACAGAGGATATGTGGTAGAAAACTGTAGGACCTATTCTATTTTTTTTTTCAAAAAAAAATTATCTTGGAGATTTTAGAATGCTTACTCTCAAACTCTTCGTTTACACAGTAGTGATATTTTTTGTTTCTCTCTTCATCTTTGGATTCCTATCTAACGATCCCGGACGTAATCCTGGGCGTGAAGAATAAAAGGTATGTTTCTTTTAGATTTTTTGAGGATTTTTTTATGTTTAACTAAGAACAAAAAGTATTTGGACAATTCGAAAAAAATGAAGTTATCAATGGAAGAGGAAAGAGAGGGATTCGAACCCTCGGTACGAATAACTCGTACAACGGATTAGCAATCCGTCGCTTTAGTCCACTCAGCCATCTCTCCCAATTGAAGACGCTGCTAAATTACACATAAAGTAAACATAAAGTAAGGAGTATTTCTTTCTCTATTATATAGATATTATATAGATATGTACACTTTTTAGCAGCAATTTTATTTTGTTAAATAAAAAGGGGCTGTAAAGTGCCAACAAAACAATAAAAAAAAGTAAAAAAAAAGACTTCTCCTTTTTTTGATCTTGTTCAAAAGACCCATCTTTTTTTTATTACCACGGCCCGGCCTGTTCAGCCCCTAACCGGGCCTTTTTTTGTTCAAAGAAAACCAATTTTAAATAGATTCTAGATAAATCATTCTTATTTATCTGATTGGAAAACAACTTAGTATTCTATAAAATTTGAAAACGGAATACGAAATCTTCAAGCAAGAATAAGAAGATAAGAAGGGAAGGGATGATAGTTGCATACACGAAAACTCAAAAGGGTCAACACTCTAATTTGTATTCTAATTTGTATTCTTTTGAGAAGATACTAACTTTATTAATTTACTATTACTATTACTCTGGTCAATTTCCCCGTTCGACAAAAGGTGCGATTGTATACAATAATCGCATTGTAGCGGGTATAGTTTAGTGGTAAAAGTGTGATTCGTTTTTCTAATCCTTTACAAGTTAAAGGGTCTTTGCTTTCGGTTTAATTCCTATTCCGATCAAAAACTTTATTTCATAAAATGAACATAGAAACTAAAAGGATTTAATCCTTTCCCTCTCAATCACATATTCGAGAAAAGAAAAAAATACACATTATCGTGATTTC